GGACTATGGTATCGAATTTCTTAATACCAGTTTCTATTAGAAATGAATTCTCCAGCATTTGATTCTTTACCACCAAAGGATTTCTTAGTACACTTGAAAGATAACCCATAAAATCGAAGGAATAGTTTGATAATTGGTTTATATGAATCCTGTGTGGTTGAGACCAAAAATGAAAATAATATTGCCAGAGATTGACAAGGTAACATTTCCACTTCTTCATCAAAAGATGAGTTCCTTTTGAAGCCAGAATTGCTTTTCCTTGATATCGAACATAATGCATGAAAGGATCCGTGAAGAACCATAAAGTTTTCTGAAAATAATTACGGTACACTACTATAAGATGTTCTATTTTTCCATAGAACTGTATTCGCTCAAGAAAGGTTCCAGAAGATGTTAATCGTAAATAAGAAGATTGTTTACGAAGAAAAACGAATAAAAATTCGCATTCAGATACATAAGAATTATATAGGAACAAAAATAGTCTTTTATTTTCTTTTGAAAAAACGTAAATTGATTTCTTCGGAGTAATGAGACTATTCCAATTATGATATTCGTGGAGAAAGAATCGCAATAAATGCAAAGATGGAACATCTTGGATCCGGCATTGAAGGATTTGAACCAAGATTTCAAAATGGATAGGATAGGGTATTAGTATATCTGACACATAATTTAAATGTGATAATTTGTCCTCTAAAAAGGGAAATATTGAATGAATAGATCGTAAATTCTGACATTTTGGTATTTCTTTTTCTTCGGGAAAAGATACTAATCGCAGCGAGAATGGAATTTCCACAATGACCGCAAAACCTTCTGATATCATCTGAGAAAAAAAATGAGAATAAAAATAATTGTTGTGCCCAACGAATCGATTTTGGTTAGAATAATTAACCGAATTAATCAAATAATTCTGTTGATACATTCGAATAATTAAACGTTTCACAAGTACTGAACTAGATTTATTGTCATAACCAATAATTTCCACGGATTCGTAAAAAATCGAATCATTTAAACCATGATCATGAGCAAACGCGTAAATATACTCCTGAAAAAGAAGCGGATATAGGAAGTGTTGTTGCCGAAATCTATCTTTTTCTAAATATCCTTGTAATTCTTCCATTTACATTTCTACTTGAGCCAGAGGCAGGAGGTTTTTCTTGGTTTATCAAATGATACATAATGCAATATGGTCAGAACAGGGTATTATGTATTGTAGTATGTATATACTATAGTAAGAAAAAAATATATACCCCGGAAAAGAAACAGGGAGTCCAATCAACAGATCCTTTTACCTTCCTTTTCTATCCAATTGGTTTATGTTCGTTATAATTACAACAGGAGAAAAAATCCTTTATTTTTGCAACCCAATCGCTCTTTTGACTTTGGAATAAATTCTCTTAATCAATATACTGTTTCTTCTACACATCCGTCTACAATCCATAATAAAGAATAATTAGGATTCTGAAAAAAAAAAGAAAAAATCAATGGTTCACTCACAGGAGAACCCACTCTTTCCCGCATTAGGCACTAATTCATTTTTAACGTCTAATTAGATCGGGTAATCATTCCAATTAAGAACATAAGCTCGTTGCTTTTTATTTTACCAGAATTGGAGCCATAGAGCTCTATCCATTTATTCACTAGACCCAACTGTAAATGTGAATTTCTTTTGTCCCCTTCCAAAAATCAAAACAATCTTTTGGAACTGTAACGATCCGGTAAGGATAAACTCAAAGTTCTACTTTAACTTTGACTTTCATTTCAAATTAAATAAATTAATAAAATAGAAAATCTAATAAAATAACAAATTGATTTTATTACGACATGCTGTTTTTTCCATTCATTACCCTTGAGGATCAGTCGTGGTCTTATAGACTATACCAATAGTCTGGACGAATTCGTTGCTTCATCCAAATGTGTAAAAGATCATAGTCGCACTTAAAAGCCGAGTACTCTACCGTTGAGTTAGCAACCCGGATAAATAGGATATGTAGATACGATCGAAATACAAAAATCAATTGAATTGCACTGCACGACCCTATCAAAACATTGAACTAGCAACACATCGAAAAGAAAGATTTTCTGATCAATTAGAAACACAAAATACCAAAATGAGCAGATCGGATTAAAAATATTCCCAATCGAAATGTAAAAATTATGACAGACCACCCATTTTTTATCAAATTCTTTTTTGATTTTCTTTAAGAAAATACATCTTGTATGAGAGTAAATGCAGCAAGGCAAACCCATCATTTGAGTGAAGGAAACAAAAAAAACCAATATGGGGTGGGGATAAACAGCCCTATTTATCTACGATCGAATTATATTTGTTCGATACACCATTGTCAATATAAATGCAATGGTGAGAAAATAAATCAAGTAAATAAAATAAAGACTTGTGTTGGATTGGCACAACATAAACATAAATAAGAAATTGGAATGGAAAAAATTAAGGAAAAGGTAAAGAAAAAATCCCCGGTTTATTCAATCAATAAAAGTACGATAAGCAAGCTTAACCCCTTGTTTGTTGTTAAATTAAATTCCCCCACGAAAATATGAATAAAGCAAGAAAAAGGAAAATGGTGTGTAAATATAAATAATTACACAAGGATAGATACTAGTTACCCTTCCCTACTTTATTTTATTTATTTATAAATTTTGTTTTTTTCCTTTAATTAACTCGAAGTTCTTTCTTTAAAGAATTCTGCCTTCCTTAAAATATCATAAACAGTTCCTGTAGGTTGAGCACCTTTTTCAAGGAAATATAGAATAGCAGGAACGTTTAAATAAGTTTGATTCTTTATCGGATCGTAAAAACCTACTTTTCGAAGATCTCTTCCTTCTCTTCGGGATCGAACATCAATTGCAACGATTCGATAGATGGCTCATTGGGATAGATGTAAATAAACAATGCCCCCCCTAGAAACGTATAGGAGGTTTTTTCCTCATACGGCTCGAGAAAAATGATTCTAATTTCTGTATATAATAGCAAGTGGATCCATAAAATCATGAATTTTACTATGATTTGAATTGAGTACTTTTTTCTTCTTCCTTACAGAAAAGGTAAGAAATCTCATTCATACTCATAACTCAAGTTGGGTAATTCTGACAAGAAAATCCTTAGACATTTATTGAGCCGTCTCTAAACTCTTTTGTTTGTCTCATTTCGAATCTATTTTTATTCCTCAGTCTGATCCAATTGTTGAGACAATTGAAAATAGTGTTTCCTTGTTTCGGAATCCTTTATCTTTGCTTTGTGAAACATTGGGTTTAGACATTACCTCGGGGATCCTTATTCCTTTCAAAATGGCAGCAACATACCTTTTTTTTGTTATTTCTTTCTATATAAATAGAATACGAACGATTGATTCCCTTGTGATACACTTTTCATCGAAATTAGTAAAACTATTTCGAAAAATTTGACTTTTCAAACTTGTTCTGAATTTGAACCTTTCGATTTATAATTTATATTATAGTGAGGATATACTTACAAAGTTGGTCTAACTTATTGATTTTCACTAACCCTAGATTCTTTCCCTTGAAAAATGAATCAATCCTTTCTTCTCGAGCTTCATCATGTACTATTTACTTATAACCCAACACAAATTAGGTTCCGGGCAGAACAGAACAAACTATGTCGAGCCAAGAGCATCTTCATTACTATAGAAGATGGCGGATGTAAAAATCCACAGCCGATCATGTCCTTCAAGTCGCACGTTGCTTTCTACCACATCGCTTCAAACGAAGTTTTACCATAACATTCCTCTAATTGAAATTTCAAAGCGGTATGGAATTGATTCAATATAAAATCATGAATAGTCATTGGTTTAACCGGTATATAATAGTGCATACTTTCTATCTACGGATAAATAAGTATTTATCCGGATAAGGGTCAGCAAGGATCGAATTTATTTAATTTAACCCCATATTCTATCATATGAATGAAAATATTTTTTTATAAATATAAATAAGACGAATAAACGAGTTTGCTTAAGACTTATTATTTACATCTTCAACAGATTGTTCGAGACGATCAATCATGAAGGATCCTGTTTTCTCGAACAAATAAACTATAAACCTCCAAAAGAGGTTTCTGTTTCTATAGTAGAATACTAATGATTTACAATCCCGAAATCAAATCAATTAGTAACCAAATAAGCTATTCCAATGACCCGAAAAAGTCGAAATTTTGATAATATAGATTTCTAATACTTCTTCCAGTACCAATCAAGAAAAAAAATGAAGTAAAAAAAAAGGATCTCGTGTAAGGTAAAATTAAGTTCCTTACGTTAGTGTTATTCTTTCTTTCATCTGAAAGAAAAAATCTGAATCAAGAATCAGAGAAGTATGATCTTCTCGGATCCATCATATACAACTAAGAGTTCTTACCTTAGCCGGGGTAATTCTAATTATAGATATTTTCAAAATCACAGATCCTTTTCACTTAACCGAAAAGCCCTTGTTACTGAAATACAACAATACAATAAAAATACATGATATATATCATATAGGCATAGGCCTTGTTTTTTATACAGATTTTGTTTTACTTCAAATTCAAGAATTTTCGATCAATTCAAAAGTCAAGTAGATGGAATATACGAATTTCTCCCCAATCACTACATTACATTGATTTACAATGGTTCATTTGAACCAGATAATATCTAAGATACAAAAAAATAAGGTCCAGATCAATCTGTTTTTCCTATTTTTTTTTTTCTTTTACCGCGCCAACCCAACTTTAATTAGAAGTTTTAAGACCTGTGATGAAATTCAAAACTCCCCACTCTTTAATCTCTACATTCTATGTGGAATTGGGTGGGATACCATTTATTTTCTTTTTATTGACTTTAGGTTTGGGGAAAGGGAATAGAGAGGTCTTTCTCTCACATTGTGATTCAGAATGCATCATGTGATAATTCCCATTTCATAGGTATTAGATATGGGACATAAAGTTTTTCTAAGAAACTAACTTCAAAATGAATATGAGTAGTACGAGCATATCCTGAATGTTTATGATATAATAGGCCAAAAATCTCTTTTTTGAATGAAAATAAAGATATTTAATTTTACCCACATTTGACACTTGATTCCGTTTGTGAGAAACCAAACGAATTCTCAGATATGATTCTTAGAACCATTCTGAAAATTAATAAGAAAAGATTTTTCCCTTTAACAAATTCTTGTTTCATGTGGAATGCAGTGTGATCCCATCTCTCGTTTCATGAAAACCGATCTGGGACGGAAGGATTCGAACCTCCGAATAACGGGACCAAAACCCGCTGCCTTACCGCTTGGCCACGCCCCATTTTGATTTCTATTCGATACTAATCAACAGTAATATTGGTATTGGTTATTCGTCAATCCCAACCCAAATACATAAAAATATATGGGATATTTTGTTGCTAGGATTCAAGACATGTAGATATAGAATCAAAAAAATTCATTGATCATTACATAAAATTCAATTAAAATATTGTATGAAAGCCGAATTCCTTATATTCTCATTTTAGAATGATAATGGGGGGAGGGATTTTTTATTTGGGAGAGTCCGAACCGAAGAAAAAGAAGGATTTCGTGATCTGCCTTTTTCATTTTTCCCTTATAAAAATAACTCAAAATTTTCTAATCCACAAGAACGAAATGCTTGTTATGCTTAATATCTTTAGTTTAATCGGTATCTGTCTTAATTCTGTCCTTTATTCGAGTAGTTTTTTCTTCGCCAAATTGCCCGAAGCTTATGCCATTTTCAATCCAATCGTAGATGTTATGCCTGTCATACCTGTACTCTTTTTTCTCTTAGCCTTTGTTTGGCAAGCCGCTGTAAGTTTTCGATGAAATCTTTAATACTCTGCTAAATGGATGATGCATTCGATAAAAAAATTCTAAAAATTGATAAGATCAGATAAGTCTTACATTACGAACCCTCGATTCAAAAATCGAAATTCTTGTATATTGAATGAATAACCGCAGCGATGAATTTGGATCAGCCTTTTACCCGTTCTGACCTTCCAGTGAGTATGGACTATTAGGTACTCCACAATACCTAATTATTGATATGACAAGAAATTTCGGGTAACGAATGAATAAAAATCTTATTGCAAATAAATTCGTTAAAATAAAATGACTTTTCAAGAAAAGACTTCATTTTATTTTTCATTTTTTGGGGTGTCAAAACAAATAAAATGGTATATGTGGTAAAAAATAGGTAATCTATTCCCCTTTTTCAAAAAAAAAAAAGGATCTTGGAGATTGTGTAATGCTTACTCTCAAACTCTTTGTTTACACAGTAGTGATATTCTTTGTTTCCCTTTTTATCTTTGGATTCTTATCTAATGATCCAGGACGCAATCCTGGACGTGAGGAATAAAAAATTTCTAGTTTTTTTGCTTTTTTCTAAATTAATTCGTAATAATCTTATTTGTTTCATACATTTAACTATGAGAAAATCAAGGGATGAGAATCTTTTCGAATTTGAAAATCCCAAGCGATCAGAGAAAGCGGAAAGAGAGGGATTCGAACCCTCGGTACAAATAATTCGTACAACGGATTAGCAATCCGCCGCTTTAGTCCACTCAGCCATCTCTCCTAATTCCAAATTTAAAATTTGTTATGTGATGTAACACGTGAAATAAAGATTGATAAAAATCCACCTTCTTTTCTTTATTTTCTTTTTTCATTTTATTTATTTTTATTTATTTAATCTTATTTAACTTTATTATTATTATTTATTTTATTATATTATTCCATTATTAAAATAGAAATTCGAAATATTCTGAAATATTCTATAAAATATTCTAATAAATAATAGAAATTATTTAATCTGTTCCCGGGAGTACCCTCAAAATAGTTAGTTAAATTTAAACTTAAACAAAGTATTTAATATTTAAATAAAATAATTTAAATAAAATAAAAAGAAAGGTATATATTTATACTAAATATTTATATATAGTATAAATATATTATGTATAAGAAAAATAATAAATATAAGAAAAATAAGAAAAAGATAGAAAAAGGCAATTGATCAGGAATTCAATATAGATAATGACTCAAAACGGATCTCCTCAATAGAAAGAATATCTTAGTTATTTGATTTTATACGAAAGGTTTATTTTCCCGGCCTGATCTGCTTAAGTACTGGCCGGGACATTTCTTCTTTTATTCCAATGAATCCTTCATAGATCAAACGATTAAATTTGGAATTTATATCAATCAAAAATACTTGTTATTGAAGCAACAACAACAAGAGAAATTTCCATTATCATTCCTATGATCGAAGTGCCATTTATTATAATTGAATTTAATATTTCTTTTATATTCTTCTTTTTTTTTTATTGATTATTCTTTTTTTCTTTTTCTCAGTTTAAAACTTAATTTCTTACTGTTGTCAAGTAAGGAATAAAAAAACACATATGATAACATATCATATATATATACATTAAACAATGTTAAATTACATTTAACAATTTTTAATATTCAAAATATTTCTATTCTAACATATTTCTA